GTACATGCAAGAAATAGGCCAATTCAGCAGCTTTTTGTTCAATTTCCCGTGGAGTCAAATTCTCATCAGTACGAGTCAAAGGAATGGCCCCCTGGCCTCTGATGTCCATATAAAGGACACGACGAGCAGAAATACCCTCTTTCACTTCTATTCTGACGGACTGAATATCTTTTATAAGGAATCGGAGAAAGATGCGACGATTTTTTCCAGGAAATCCCCAACGAAAAATACACACTATTCCTTCTTTTCTATCGAATCGATCATAACCACTACCTACATTCCACGAAATTGTGCACCACAAATAGGAGCTAATAAAGAGACCCGCGATCCCATAGAAAGACATCACAATCCCTTGTGGAAAAAAAACGATTTCCTGAGATGGAAATAAAGATATCAAATTTCTACCAAGATAACTGGAAGTTCCAACCAATAAGAATCCTAATGAACCTAAAAAAAGGATAACGGTCCAGCAGAAATTACTTATTTTTCGAGACCCCGTTATAGGTTCTATCCATATATGTTCTGATCGACAACTCATACTTGATCCGGTTGCATTTTATTGGAATTGAGAGAATACCCCAAATGAATTTGACTTTACTATTTTTGTTTCCGAAGTAACTCTCATCAACTAGCACTAGTTTGATGTGAACCTTTAGGAGTAATTCATCAAATTGGTTAGATCTAAAATACTAACATACCCTTCGTATGATCCCAGTATAGATATCGGCATACATATAGATACACCGACTTTACATTTCAACCATCCTCCTGATCTATTTGAAAATAGCTGGAATTCATTTACCTATAATATATCATGTTTCTGCAGGCATAAGAGCTTTTCTTTTATGTTTGGCGGAAGCCACATGTTATACCATATCCCACTAAATAGATATCCGTGTTATGATACAAGTCTAAGTTTTGAAAAAAAAAAATGGATGAGATTTGGTCCCACCGGATCTAAACAATCTTATTTTTTTGAACATGAAGAGATAAAGAAGCCATTGCAATTGCCGGAAATACTAGGCCAACTAAAGGCACAAAAACAGAGGGAAAGCTGAAAGTTGTCATAGAATGGGGTACCTCGATTTACTATTTGTACCTGTTATTATTATTTATAAAGATATCTTATAATAATTATAATTCAGAATTGTAATTATTTCATTATTATGAATTAAGAATTCCATTTATTATGAATTTCATTAGTATTTATTCAATTCAAATTCTAATTAGTATAGATCTAAGTATATATCTAAGTGAGTATATAATGGACTTATTCATCTTTCTACATGAAAAATATGTATGATAATCGTCTTTCTTATTATTCTTTTCTTCGTCTTTTGTTCTTGTCTTCTAATTTCATAAAGAACATAAAGAAAAAGTTTCTTACAAATTCTTGAAAGATTTATTAGAATCCGATCCGATAGGGATTCTTAGTCAAAATAGGATTCTCGGGAGATATAATATAAAAAGATACAAAACTCTATATCTATATTTTCTATATTTGAATTATATATACGTAAGACGGGAAGAGGAAATTCATTTTATTTGCCTAATTTCACGAAAAGAAGAATTCACTCTTTTATCTTGTTGATAGAGCCTTCTTAATTAGTTTAATTAGTAAACAGGAATATAGATAAAAAAAAAGAGTTATCCACAACTTTTGATTCTTTCTACAATTAGATCTTATGTCAACAAAGAAAACTCCATTCGTCTGATTTTGACTTGGATTCCGATAAACTAACTATTTGTTTGCTACAAATAAAATAATGGAACTTAATGTTCTACTTGATTGAATTTTAATTCAAAGGAAAGAAAGCGTGGAGCTGAAATAACTCACTCAGAACGCTTTTTAAAGGATTACGTGGTACAATTAGATCGAATAAGCCCTTCTGGAATAAATATTCCGCCGCTTGTGAACCTTCAGGTACTGTTTTATTCAATGTTTGTTCAATTACTCTTTTACCCGCAAATGCAATGTAGGCATTGGGTTCGGCAATAATGATATCCCCCAACATACCAAAACTAGCTGTCACCCCACCAGTAGTAGGAGATGTAAGGATTGATACATAGAATAACTTTTTATTTGATTGATAATCATATAAAGCAGAAGATATTTTAGCCATTTGCATCAAGCTCAAACTTCCTTCTTGCATGCGTGCCCCCCCGGAAGCACACACTATAATAAGAGGTAGAAATTGATTAGTAGCGTACTCAACCAAACGGGTGATTTTCTCCCCCACTACGGATCCCATACTACCCCCCATAAACTGAAAATCCATAACCCCGATTGCTACGGGAATACCGTTTAGTTGGCCTATGCCTGTTTGAACAGCCTCAGTTAATCCTGTCTTTCTTTGATAAGAATCGATACGATCTTTATAAGGCTCCTCCTCCGAATGAAATTCAATGGGATCCAGAGAGACCATGTCTTCATCCATAGGATCCCAAGTACCCGGATCGATCGAAAGTTCGATTCTCTCTGAACTACTCATTTTCAAAT